TTTTCGATTTTAAGCGATGGAATCGTCCATTACGATATATAAAAAATAAGAAATTAGAAAATGCTTTACGCAATGAAATGTCACAATTTTTTTTTTTTACATGTACAAGTGATGGGAAACAAATAATATCCTTTACATATCCGCCCAGTTTATCGACTTTTTCGGAAATGCTAGAACAAAGAATTTCTTTATACATAATAGAAAAACTATACGACGAAGATCTTTATAATTCTTGGATTTATACTAATGAAAAAAAAAAGTGCAATTTGAACAATGAATTGAAAAGACGAATCCAAATTCTAGAAAAAAATGAGGGATCCTCTAGTCTGGATATGCTTGAAAAAAGAACCATATTATGTGATGATGAAAAAAAAAAAAAATGCTTGCCAAAAGCATATGATCCTTTTTTCAACGGACCATATCGAGGAACGAGAAAAGAATTAGATTCATGCGTAATCATGAATACTTATACAGATACAGAAAATTTAGTAGAATTTTTTTTTCTAAATAAGATTCATGATCTACTTATTAATGATTCCGTAGAACTCCACCGTCAATCATTTTTGAATTCTAAAGAAGAAATTGGAATTGATTCAGAAAGTCAAGCAAAATATTTGCAATTTGTATTTGATGTAATTACAACACATACAAAAGATCAAAAAAAAATGAAAAAAAAATCTATTGGAATTAGAATAGAAGAAGTCAGTAAAAAGGTTTCTCGATGGTCATACAAATTAACCGAGAATTTGGAAGAAGAGGAAGAAGAAAATGGAGAAGAATTGGAGGAAGACGATCATGAGATTCATTCAAGAAGAGCCAAACTTGTGATAATTTATAACGATAATGATCAGAATACCAATTCTATTTCTATTTCTAGTATTCAGAATACTAGTAACAATGATAAAAACGATGATCCAATGGAAGAGGGAGAGGTGGCTTTGATACGTTACTCACAACAATCGGATTTTCGTCGCAATCTAATCAAAGGATCCATGCGCGCTCAAAGACGTAAAACAGTTATTTGGGACCTCTTTCAAGTAAATGTACATTCCCCACTTTTTTTGGATCGTCTAGACAAAATGTTTTTTTTTTCGTCTTTTGATATCAACGAAATGAAGAATCTAATTTTTAGGAATTGGATGGGCAGAGAACAAGAATCAGAATTAAAAATTTCCTATTTTGAAAATGACGATAAAAAAGAAGAAAAGAAGAAAGAGGAAAAAAGATATAAAAACGAACAGATAGAAATATCAGAAGCTTGGGATGCTTTTATATTTACTCAAGTAATAAGAAGTTTGATGTTAATAACCCAATCTTTTCTTAGAAAATACATTCTATTGCCTTCATTAATAATAGCCAAAAACCTTTTCCGTATGTTATTATTCCAAATTCCCGAGTGGGACGAGGATTTTAAGGAATGGAATAGAGAAATCCATATTAAATGCACCTATAATGGTGTTCAATTATCAGAAACAGAATTTCCCCAAGATTGGTTAATAGATGGTATTCAGATAAAGATTCTATATCCTTTCTGTCTAAAACCTTGGAGAAAATCTAAGGCACAATCTCATCATAGAGATCTAATGAAAAAAAAAGAGAAAAAAACAAATTTTTGTTTTTTAACAGTCTGGGGAATGGAAGCGGAACTTCCCTTTGGTTCTCCCCGAAAACGACCTTTTTTTTTTGAACCTATTTATAAAGAACTCCAAAAAAGAAAAAAAAAGGTGAAAAATAAATTTTCAAAAGTTTTAAAATCTTTAAATAAAATAAATAAAAAAAGAAAATCCTTTATAAAAATTAGAAAAGAAAAAACAAAAGGGGTTGTTCAAATTATCAAACTAATAATGAAAAAACTGGAGAAAGTAAATCCAATTTTCTTATTTAAATTAAGGAAAGAAAAAGTATATGAACCAAACGAAAACAAAAAAGATTTCAAAAGAGATAATAAGATTCTTCGCGAATCGTCCGTAATAGAAAAAAGAATGAAAGACCTTTCTGATAAGACAATCAAAATAAGGAATCAAATTGAACAAACCGCAAAAGACAAGAAAAAAAAAGAAATAGTTCTAATTTCTGATAATAAAGGATCGGGATCACAGAAACATATTTTGAAAATATTAAAAAGGAAAAATATCCGATTAATGCGTAAATCACACTACTTTATCAAATCATTCATTGAAAAAATATACATAGATATTTTGCTATGTACCATTACCGTTTCTAAGATAAATGTACAACTTTTCTTTGAATCAACAAAAAAGATCTTTACTAAATCCATTTACAACAATGAAATAAATCAAGAACAAGAAGGAATTGATGAAACAAATCAAAATACAATGAATTTTCTTTTGACTATAAAAAAATTCAAATCGTTTTCAAATACTGATAATACTACGAATAGCAATCAAAATTCCAATACTTATTGGAACTTATCTTCCCTGTCCCAAGCATATGTTTTTTACAAAATATCACAAAACCAATTACTTAATAAGTATCAATTGAGACCTGTACTTAAATATCAAGGGAGCTATCCTTTTTTTAAGGATAATTTAAAAGACTATTGTATGATACATGGAATATTTAACTCACATAATAAAATTCATACGTATGTAATGAACGAATGGAAAAATTGGTTAAAAGGTCATTATCAATACGATTTATCTCAAAAAAAAAGGTCTCCATTAGTACCTAAAGAATGGCGAAATAGAATCAATAAACATCGTATGATTCAAAACAAGGAATCAAACCAATTGGATTTATATCAAAAATACCAATTGATTTATTCCATGAAAAAAGATGACTATGCAGCAAATTCATTTATGAGTCAAAAAGACAAATGGAAAAAACATTACAGATATGATCTTTTCTCATATAAATACATAAACCTTCCTAATTTATACATTTCTGGATCAACATTAGAAATAAACGGGGACCAAGAAATTCCATCTCATTTCAATATATCGAAACCTGAATCATTTTATGTATTGGCAAGTATACCTAGTAATAATTATCTAGAAAAAGGATATCTTATTGATAGGAATACAAATTTGGATAGAAAATATCTTGATTGTAGAATTCTTCATCCTTGTTTTATAAATAATATTGAGATCTGGACCGATGTACATATTGGTATCAAGATTCAGAAAGATACTAAAACTGAAATTAAGAATTTCAAAAAAATGGAAAAAAAAGATCTTTTTTTTCCTACAATTCATCAAGAGATTAAACCATGCAATCAAAAAAGTTTCTTTTTTGATTGCATGGGAATGAATAAAGAAAGGTTCTATGATATCGCATCAAATCATGATACTATATCCAATCTAGAAACTTGGTTCTTCCCAGAATTTGTGCTACTTTTTGATGTATATAAAATTAAACCTTGGATCATCCCAATCAAATCACTCTTTTTTCATTTTTCTATAAATGAAAAAAGTAAAAGCATTAACGTAAATCCAAAGAAATCATCTAATAAAAAAAAAGATCGTGAATTAGGAAATTCCAAGCAGGAAGAGAATGAACAACAGGTCCAAGGAAATCTTGTATGGAATCTACGAAAAATCAAAAAAGAAAATCAAAAAACTGTTGAAGAAGATTACGCAAGATTAGAAATGAAAAAGGTTCTAAAAAAGAAACAATATAAGAGCAAGAATGAAATGGAACTAGATTTCTTTTTGAAAAAATATTTACTTTTTCAACTAAGATGGGCTGATCCCTTGAAGAAAGAAATAATGAAAAATATCAGGATATATTGTCTCCTACTTAGACTAAGAAATCCAAAGGAAATTGCTATATCTTCGATTCAAAGAGGTGAAATAAATATAGATGAAATGCTGATTCAAAAGGACCTAGTTCTTGCAGAATTGATAAGAAAGGGAATATTTATTATTGAACCAATTTGTCTATCTATACAAAGGAAAGGAAAATATATTATATATCAAACTATGGATATTTCATTGGTCGATAAGAAAAAGCATCAAACAAAGAAAAAATACACAAAAAAAAGATATATTGAGAAAGGGGGGTTTGAAAAATCCATTGCACGACACAGCAACATATTTTTGAGTGGAGACAAAAATCATTATGATTTACTTGTTCCTGAAAATATTCTATCTCCCAGACGTCGTAGAGAATTTCGAATTCGAATTTGTTTCAATTCCCGGAATTTTCATGTTGTGGATAGAAATACAAGATTTTGCAATGAAAACAAAATAAGAAACTGTGGCCAATTTTTGAATGAGGACAAACATATTAATACAGATAGAAAAGATTTCATGAAATTCAAATTGTTTCTTTGGCCCAATTTTCGATTAGAAGATGTAGCTTGTATGAATCGCTATTGGTTTGATACCAATAACAGCAGTCGTTTCAGTATGTCAAGAATACATATGTATTCACAATTCAGAATGAATTCAATTCCAATGAAAAATGAAAAAAATCTATAGTGGATTTCCTACATATCGTGTAACATATTTGGTAGATTCATAGATGAAAGCCGAAACATATACACTGTGTAACATTCTACTACATGATGCTGATTTCATAGTGTAGTGTATCAATTTTCATTAGGAATAACGGAATCCTTTTAAGTAAAATAAAAAGAAATTGTTTTCTTTCGTGAATACATATATGTTTTGTATATTTGGATCAAATATACAAAACATAGAAACATAAACCACATAAAGAAAAAACAAAGTAGTATATGAATGAAATCCAATTTTGATGTATACTAGATGAAAATAACTGACATAAGAAATATTCTTATTTTTCCTGATCCGTAAAATTCACAGAAAAGAAAGATAGAAATCTTAATTTATGGTCAAAAATTCATTCATCTCAGTTATTACACAAGAAGAAAAAGAAGAAAATAGTGGGTCTGTTGAATTTCAGGTATTCCATTTCACCAGTAAGATACGGAGACTTACTTCACATTTAGAATTGCACAAAAGAGATTTTTTATCGCAAAGAGGTCTACGAAGAATTCTGGGAAAACGTCAACGATTATTGACTTATTTGTCAAAGAAAAAGAAAGTGCGTTATAAGAAATTAATGGATCAGTTAGATATTCGGGAACCAAAAACTCGTTAATTAAATTTGAATTTCTTATTTGAGTTTCTTATTATTTTATTCTTATTATCCTTGTTATTTTTTCTTTTTTTCATTCTTTTCTTATTTTATTAGTTTCAGTTATTATTTTTTTTTATTTTTATTTTCATATGAAATAATGAATTAAGGAAAAAAATATGACTGTACCGGCTACAAGAAAAGATTTCATAATAGTCAATATGGGTCCTCACCACCCATCAATGCATGGTGTTTTTCGGTTGATCGTTACTCTGGATGGTGAAGATGTTATTGACTGTGAACCTATATTGGGCTATTTACACAGAGGGATGGAAAAAATAGCGGAGAACCAAACAATTATACAATATTTGCCTTATGTAACACGTTGGGGTTATTTAGCTACTATGTTCACAGAAGCAATAACAGTAAATGCACCAGAACGATTGGAAAGTGTTCAAGTGCCTAAAAGGGCCAGTTATATTAGAGTTATTATGCTGTAGCTGAGCCGTATAGCCTCCCATTTGTTATGGCTTGGCCCTTTTATGGCCGATATTGGTGCACAGACTCCCTTTTTTTATATTTTAAGAGAGAGGGAATTAATATATGATCTATTCGAAGCCGCCACAGGTATGCGGATGATGCATAATTATTTCCGCATCGGAGGAGTAGCTGCGGATTTACCTTATGGCTGGATAGATAAATGTTTTGATTTCTGTGATTATTTTTTAACAGAAGTTGTTGAGTATCAAAAGCTCATTACGCGAAATCCCATCTTTTTGGAACGAGTTGAAAGAGTGGGCATTATTGGTGGGGAGGAGACAATAAATTGGGGTTTATCAGGACCAATGTTACGAGCTTCTGGAATCCAATGGGATCTTCGTAAAGTTGATCGCTATGAGTGTTACAATAAATTTGATTGGGAAGTCAAATGGCAAAAAGAAGGCGATACATTAGCTCGTTATTTAGTAAGAATCGGTGAAATGCAAGAATCCATAAAAATCATTCAACCGGCTCTAGAAGGAATTCCTGGAGGACCTTATGAAAATTTAGAAAACCGGCGTTTTCATAGGACAAAGGATTCCGAATGGAATAATTTTGAATATAGATTTATTACTAAAAAACTTTCACCCAATTTTGAATTGTTAAAACAAGAACTTTATGTAAGGGTAGAGGCCCCAAAAAGAGAATTAGGAATTTATTTAATAGGAGATAGTAGTGTTTTCCCCTGGAGATGGAAAATTCGTCCACCCGGTTTCATCAATTTGCAAATTCTTCCCCAGCTAGTTAAAAGAATGAAATTGGCTGATATAATGACGATACTAGGTAGTATAGATATCATTATGGGAGAAGTTGATCGTTTAAATGATAATTGATACGACAGAAGTACAAACTATTAATTCTTTTTATAGATTAGAATTAGAATCCTTAAAAGAAGTCTATGAATTCATATGGATTTTTGTCCCCATTTTAATCCTTGTCTTAGGAATCACAATGGGGGTATTAGTCATTGTGTGGTTAGAAAGAAAGATATCTGCAGCAATACAACAACGTATTGGACCTGAATATGCCGGCCCGTTAGGAATTCTTCAAGCTTTAGCGGATGGGACCAAACTACTTTTGAAGGAGGATCTTCTTCCATCTAGAGGTAATATTCGTTTATTTAGGGTCGGACCCTCTATAGGGTTTATATCAATTCTACTAAGTTATTTAGTAATTCCTTTTGGATATCACCTTGTTTTAGCTGATCTCAGTATAGGTGTTTTTTTATGGATTGCCTTTTCAAGTATTGTCCGCATTGGTCTTCTTATGTCAGGATATGGATCAAATAATAAGTATTCCTTTTCAGGCGATCTACGAGCTGCAGCTCAATCGATTAGTTATGAAATACCATTAACTCTATGTGTGTTAGCAATATCTCTACGTGTGATTCGGTGGAACATGAACTCTTTTTTATCTATTTTCTAGAAAATAGATAAAAAATGAATTGAGATTTCAATACTATAAAATAGAAATCTAATTCATAGAATTCAATATGTAAATATGAATATCAAAGAATAAAAGAAATATTTTTTTTTCATTAATGACTACTATCCCAGATACGTAATGGTCCGGAATTTCTCGGACTACAAGATCAAATCAGATTATAGAACAGGACTTAATAAGTAACGTTCAACAAATTGGGATTCATTTATCCACAGATTTTTATCTCCCTTTTGAACTCATTTCTATAATTCTTTTAGTTTCTTTAATAGGTGCAATTACTATGGCTCGTCAATAATAGAATTCTAATATAATAAGAAATAAGAACTTCCTTTTTTAAAATTAAAGAATGAAAATGGATTTAATCTATTTTGTTTCAATCTACTGTGAATATCTTCTTTTGTTATGTAATTCTTCTAGTCTAGTCAACTGAATCGATTTCATTTTTGTTCATATTGAAATCAATCGAGATAGATGAGGGATTTATCAATGATGTTAGAGCATGTACTTTTTCTAAGTGTTTATTTATTTTCTATCGGTATCTATGGACTGATCACAAGCCGAAGCATGGTTAGAGCACTTATGTGTCTTGAGCTTATACTGAATTCGGTGAATATAAATCTTGTCACATTTTCCAATATATTTAATAGTCGGCAATTAAAAGGAGAAATCTTCTCAATCTTTGTTATAGCTATTGGGCTAGCTATTGTTTCGTCGATCCATCGTAACAGAAAATCAACTCGTATCAATAAATCGAATTTGCTGAATAATTAGTTAGAATTCTTCTATTTTCACATAGAAATCAAAACATAAGACTTTTAGATAGAATATTCTAAATAGAATCTAATAGAATTAGAATAATAAGATAATATAATATTAGATAGAATATTTTTATTTTTCTTTCTTCTCTTTTTTCATATAGATTTATGATTTATAGTTACGAACTTATTCTATAACTAACCTAATAACAAACGTATTTATCTGATATTCTGATATATAATATATCAGAATATCCTTAATTTAATTCTATTTCTATATAATAGAAAGATAGGAAAATTCACATGAATTGAATTCGTAAACTCATATTTCATGATTATTGAAATGGAAATCAAAGTATCTTGGCCCTTTCTCATAAACAGATTAGAAAATCTATTGATTCTTCAAATTTTGATAAATCATTGATTCGTCTGGTGTCTACAATAGAAAATCTATGATTTATTTCATTTTCTTATCTTATTTTACCAGATCGAAAATCTTTTGTGTTCAAAACTGGAATTTATAGACCCAATGTCACATTCAGTAAAGATTTATGATACATGTATAGGATGTACCCAATGTGTTCGAGCTTGCCCCACGGATGTATTGGAAATGATACCTTGGGACGGATGTAAAGCTAAGCAAATTGCTTCTGCGCCAAGAACCGAGGATTGTGTAGGTTGTAAAAGATGTGAATCCGCTTGTCCAACGGATTTTTTGAGTGTCCGTGTTTATTTATGGCATGAAACAACTCGCAGCATGGGTCTTTCTTATTGATATGTGACAAAAAACTCCACTTGAATCATTTGATTCCTCTTTACCGACAAAACCTCGTGCTCGGGAGAAGAATAATCTATTTTCTTTTCTCGAGTACGGACTTTTCTGGTCTAATTTTATCTTGTCTTTATCACGAGTTCTTTTCCTTGGTTAACAATACTTCTTGTTTTGCCCATATTCGCGGGTTATTCAATTGTCTTTTTCCCTCATAAGGGAAATAAGGTGTATAGGTGGTATACTCTATGTATATGTATCCTAGAGCTCCTTCTAATGACCTATGTATTTTGTTATCATTTCCAATTGGACGATCCATTAATCCAATTGAAGGAGGATTATAAATGGATCAATCTTTTTGATTTTCACTGGAGACTGGGAACCGATGGACTTTCCATAGGACCCATTTTACTGACAGGATTTATCACTACTTTAGCTACTTTAGCAGCTTGGCCAGTTACTCGAAATCCGCGATTCTTCTATTTCTTGATGTTAGCAATGTATAGTGGCCAAATAGGATCATTTTCTTCTCGAGACCTTTTACTTTTTTTCATCATGTGGGAATTAGAATTAATTCCTGTTTACTTACTTTTATCCATGTGGGGAGGAAAAAAACGCCTGTACTCGGCTACAAAGTTTCTTTTGTGCACTGCCGGAGGTTCCATTTTTCTCTTAATAGGAGTTCTAGGTATGGGTTTATATGGTTCCAATGAACCAACATTAGATTTAGAAAAATTAGCTAATCAATCGTATCTTGCAGCATTGGAAATAATACTCTATTTTGGTTTTCTTGTTGCTTATGCTGTCAAATCGCCGATGATACCCCTACATACATGGTTACCAGATACCCACAGGGAAGCACATTACAGTACATGTATGCTTTTAGCTGGAATATTATTAAAGATGGGAGCATATGGATTGATTCGGATCAATAAGGAATTATTAGCTCACGCTCATTCTAGATTATCTCCCTGGTTGGTGATAGTAGGAATAATACAAATCATTTATGCAGCTTCAACTTCTCTCGGTCAACGCAATTGAAAAAAAAACGTATTGCCTATTCTTCCGTATCTCACATGGGTTTCATAATTATAGCAATTGGTTTTTATCCTGATTTCGTTCTCCCGTTATCGGTTGACAAGGTACAAGTTCTATTATCTAATTATTTTTATAGATACTAATTCTTTTTTTAGATTCAATACTAAATTTCATTAATTGGAAAGAAAGTCTTAGAATTCTTTGACTTTCATATTTTCACGATTCTTCGTTGTACAATGAAAAAAAAAAGGGAAGGGTGAATTATAATTGTAATGAGATACATCTAAAGTTTTTGAGAACCTTTTGAATAATTCCTCTATTTAAACGGTTCTCAAAAACTCGCACAAATTTTCATTGCATTGTGTATCAGACGATTTTTTTATGTATTCTTCATGTATTTTCTTTTATTCAATTATATATTCATTGGAATGAACCATAACTATGGAACCCAATTCCTAATAGATTGATCCCAAAATAGCATATCCAAATTAGGAGAAATCCTATAGAAGCTACAAATGCCGAATTTGTCCCTTGATCTTGCAATTTTGGATTTGTTCTAGTATGTAAATAAATTGCAAATATGGTCCAAGTAATAAATGCCCAAGTTTCCTTAGGGTCCCAATTCCAATAAGAACCCCATGCTTCATTAGCCCATACTGCTCCAGAAAGAATGCCTATGGTTAAAAAGGTAAACCCTAAACTAATGACACGATAACTCCAATAATCCAAACGCTGAATTAATTGATATTTGTAAAAATTTTGAAATGAGAAGAAAGAAGTATTTTTTAATACACTTCCTTTTTGGTTCAAATATTCCATATCACCAAAGAAAAACGACTTCCTTAAACTGAAAAAATTCTTGTTTTTCAAAAAAGAATCGATTCTTTTTTGAAATGTAATCACTATAAGAGCAACTGATAATAATGATCCGCATAAAAGAGCTGCATAGCTCAATAGCATCATACTGACATGCATCATTAACCACTGAGATTGTAGAGCAGGTACTAATATTGCGGGTTGATGCATTTCAGTTGAAAGACCTGACGTGGCGAAACCTTGGGTAAAAATGGCACTTGGTGCAGTTATTGCGCTTAAATCATTTTTATGATTCCCAAGATACGGAATCATATGAATAATGGATAAACTCCATGAAAGGAAGATTAATGATTCGTATAAATTACTTAAGGGAAAATGTCCCGAAGAAATCCAACGAATAACTAAAAACCCTGTTATAGAGAAAAAAGTAGCTATCATCCCTTTTTCTGACGAATTATGTAATCCTTCGATTTCGTAGACTAATAAGTTCATCAAATGAATCAGAATCACAATTGAGATGATCGAAAAGGAAATATGAGTTAATATATGTTCTAAGGTTGCAAATATCATAAAGAAGAGTCCCTTTTAAATAATTGAAATCGGGGAGGGGATTAAATAGAATCTAAAAGAGAATATTTAAAATATTCTCTTTTAGATTCTATTAGATCTATTGTGTCTATATTATTAATATGAATAATTCTTTATGCCGCCACTCGGACTCGAACCGAGATGCTCTAGCACTGCTTCCTAAGAGCAGCGTGTCTACCAATTTCACCATGGCGGCTTACCTTAAATAATAATAATAATAAGAATAATATATATATATATAGTAAATTCATGTTGAATTGTCGATATTCAATAGAGTTTAGGAAACAATGAAGAAAGATGCATTTCCATTCATCTGGAAATGTTAAATATAAAGAAAATATCAATAATACTTAATTAGTATCTTCGTAAGTTCAGTTTGAATAATCAACTTTTCCGTACTAGAAACTAGAAACCTAGCTCTTGTTTATCCAGAAGAGTCATAACTCAATAGTTTCGTTCTCAGTCGGGGTATAAAATTCATAATTCTTTTCTAATGATTTTGAGATCCAACACCTTAGTATAAAGTAGAATGAAATATTCAGATTCTTCCTTGTCTATCGTAATTGTGCTTTTCTATTTTGAAAAGCACAATTCATAGGAAAGAAAAAACCATTTCACGAATTCAATATCAATCAATAGAAATTGAAATAAATAGAATAAAATAGAACATAAACAATAAAAAGAAGAAAATAACTAAAATATAAATAATAGAGATATATAAAGACTATAAAAAATCGAAAAAAAAATGCTGAAAAAGAATAAAATACACAATACTGAGTACTTTGAATCAAGTAGACAGAAAGATTCTTCTTTTTCATATTACCTAGCTCTAACTAATATGAGAAGTGAAATACAAATACAATTTAGTAAAATTGAATCATTTGTCTTACAATTCAAAAATGGAAATTTGGAAGTTCTTTGAAACATGTCAATTAAGATTTTTCCAAGACTTTTTTTTGTCGCACAAAAAAACTTTTTGACTGTCCGGTGGAAACAGATTTAGCTAAAGAAAAAGCTTTTACTGCCTCTAAAGATCCTTTTTTTTTCCAAAGATTTCTACGAATATGCTTTTTTGACATAGAAGTACGTTTTTTTGGAACTGCCATTCAAAAGGTAGGTTACTCCTTTTTATCGTTGTATGTGAAAGACATATATTGTTCAATATAAATTACTCTTTATTAGTCATTATCTATACTTAATACTTAATTCCATAAATTTCAAAAATCTCTCAAGAATATCATAACATACAAATAGAAAAAAATAATAAAAGAAAAGAAAAATATTCTAAAATGATTCTATTTTATATTTTAATAGACAAATAGATTTCTATTTTCTATCTTCATTCTGATATTTACATAATGTAATAATCATATACGTATTTTAGATTTCTTGTTTTCTAAAGGAATATATACAAAAAGAATATACAAAATTAAAGTAATTTAATTTGAATATTTCCTATTAAATATAAATATATATAATATACATACAAA